TATGGGGCATAGGGGTTACATCCCGTACGAAACTTAAAAGTATACCACTTCTACGAATAGCTCGTAATGCTGCATCTCTTCCGAGACCAGGACCCTTTATCATGACTTCTGCTCGTTGCATACCTTGATCTGCTACTGCTCGAATAGCATTTCCTGCTGCGGTTTGAGCAGCAAAAGGCGTCCCTCTTCTTGTACCCCTGAATCCACAAGTACCGGCCGAGGACCAAGAAATTACCCGACCCCGTACATCTGTAACAGTCACAATGGTGTTGTTGAAACTTGCTTGAACATGAATAACGCCCTTGGGGATTCGACGTGCACTTTTACGTGAACCAATCCGTCCAGTCCTACGTGAACCACTTCTTGGTATAGATTTTGCCATATTTTATCATTTCATAAATATAAGTCAGAGATATATGGATATATCCATTTCATCTCAAAACCGATCTTTTATTTTGATGTGTTCATCGGTTCTTTTATAGAGTCCATTTTCGAAAGATTATCCTTGTCTTTGTTTATGTCTCGGGTTGGAACAAATTACTATAATTCGTCCCCTTCTGCGGATCAGTCGACATTTTTCACAAATTTTACGAATGGAGGCCCTTATTTTCATAGTTGTTATTCCTTAAACTGAATTTCGAATCTACTTATTGGAAGAAAATGGGTTTCTTGAAATTTTTGAACCGCGAATTGTATCCCCATGAAAGGAATGTTGAAAAATCATCTAATCGTTCGAATCCTTGTTGTGGAGTCGATAAATTATACGCCGTCCGTTTGAATCATAACGACTTACTTCAATTTTGACTTTATCTCGTGGTAGTATATGTATAAAACTGTGTCGGATCCTTTCTGAAACATAACTTAAAATCTGACTTCGTTATCTAAAGGATCTCTAAAAGAACCCGGAACATACCATTGGTAAGTGATTCATAAATTAAACCTCGCTGAATCCATTTTTTTTTTCTTTTTTTCTTTCATTCCAGGCAAACCCCCCTTGAAGTATCAACTAATGTAGGAGGAGCGTTATTAGACAACTTGATTTTTTTTTTTTTTTCGTTTTTTTTTTTTCACAAATGGGAAGTTCCGGATAGAATTCGTATCGCAGAAGAATTACCATATATAACACAAAACTTCTCCGCCGATTCTTTCTAGTCGAGCCGCTCGGTCTGTCATTATACCCCGAGAAGTAGAGAGAATTACAATCCCCATCCCGTCTAAAATTCTAGGAATTCGTTGATAGTTAGAATAGATTCGTAAACCGGGTCGACTGATTCGTTTTAAATTTAAAATAGGTCTATATGCTCCTTTCCTATTCCTTCGATGTCGTAGGGTTAAAACCAAAAAATATTTGTTGTTTTCCACAAGTTCCCTTACGTTTTCGAGAAAACCCTCTCGTAAAAGTATTTTAACAATGTTTTCGGTGATGTTAGTAGATGCTATTCGAAGCGTGCCTTTTCTATTCATGTCAGCATTTCGTATAGAAGTTATTATGTCAGCAATAGTGTCCTTACCCATGATAAACTAAAAATTTTGTTGCTTCCGAATTTTTGATATAATCAACATGTTCTTTTTTTTTTTATGAAAATTATTAAAAGTATATACATGAGACATACTCTACTAAATTTATATTTATCGCTTTTATTTAAATACTATCACTATATCGCGGTTTCATCTCATCTTATAATACTTCAGGTGCTAATGAAACTATTTTAGTAAAATTTAACTGTCTCAATTCCCGGGCGATCGCACCAAAAACTCGAGTTCCTTTTGGATTTCCTTCTTGATCAATGACAACTGCAGCATTGTCATCATATCGTATTATCATACCGTTGTCACGTTTGAGTTGTTTACAAGTACGTACAATTACAGCTCTGATCACTTCTGATCTTTCTAGAGGCGTATTTGGTACTGCTTCCTTGATCACAGCAACAATAATGTCACCAATATGAGCATATCGGCGATTACTGGCTCCTATGATTCGAATACACATCAATTCTCGGGCCCCGCTATTGTCTGCTACATTCAAATGGGTTTGAGGTTGAATCATATCATTTTTTGAATCTGTTTTTTTAATGTTTGATGTAAAGTAAAGCAAAGGACGAAGTCAAAAAAAAAAAAAAGAAAACCTGCAATTGTTTTTTTTATCCAAGATTTCTTTCCTTTGGTTCTACATTCCTATCCAGAAATAATGAATTGAGTTCTTATAGGCATTTTGGACGCCGCTATTGAAATAGCCTTTCGAGCTATATTTTCGGCTACTCCACTCATTTCATAAAGTATTCTACCGGGTTTAACGACAGCTACCCAATATTCGGGGGATCCTTTCCCCGACCCCATACGGGTTTCCGTGGGTCTTACTGTAACTGGTTTGTCTGGAAATATACGTACCCATATTTTTCCACCACGACGTACATTTCGTGTCATTGCTCGGCGCCCTGCTTCGATTTGTCTAGATTTGATCCAAGCGGGTTCAAGTGCTTGAAGAGCATATCTACCGAAA